GTTGACTTACCAATAAAGAACGAAATGCTATGATTCTTACATATGATTTATTAATTTATTCAGAAGGAATTCGTCGAGATTGTACACTTTTTTCCTATTTATCTTATTCTAAAAAAAAAATATGTATATAAATAACACAAATAAATAAAGTGCAGCCGGTTGGGTCCAACCTATTCTTGAAATATACAACTCGCACACACTCCCTTTCCAAAAAAAATCAATACACCAAACACTACACTTAGATTTATTAGATTTGTTGCTAAAATATCGGTATTAAACCCGAAACTCCCGGCATATGGCCAGTGGCCTAAGGAAACGAAAGAATCGGTTACATTTTTCATATGCTCTCCTCTTATAGATAGGACTAACAAAGAACAGAGTTCTTTTTGTATCACTTGACTTGCCCTTTTTTGATCGATTTCTTTTTCTTAATTTTTTTCTTTGTTTTAAGTTTCCGATAAGATACTTATTAAGTTGGGTCCTAGGTCTTGTAGAAATTGTAAAATATTTCCCCTGTTCAAACACTTCCTAAAAAGAAAGTAAAAATTCCATCGTACTAACCGAAGGACGGGAAGGAATAAAGCGAGCAAATCCACTAATTCGTCATCCTCAAATCAGTCTTTCCCGGAGTATTGTTCCAACAAATACATAATTGTAGGAGTAAAGTAGTGATATAATTCACAGAAGCAAACCGCAACGAATTAATAAAATAAGAAAAAGTGTGTAATGCACTTTTTTACATTTTCGTTCTAGGATGAAATTAAACAAAAGGATTTGCAAATAAAAGTGCTAATGCCACAACGAGCCCATAAATGGTTAAAGCTTCCATAAAAGCTAGACTAAGCAATAAGGTGCCTCTTATTTTTCCTTCTGCTTCTGGTTGTCTCGCAATACCTTCTACGGCTTGGCCTGCAGCAGTACCTTGACCAACTCCAGGTCCAATAGAAGCAAGCCCTACGGCCAATCCAGCAGCAATAACGGAAGCGGCAGAAATCAGTGGATTCATGATGATAGGTTCCTCGCACCAAAAAAAAATGGTTAATGATACAATCAACCAAGGAATTCTTACTTATTTGATCATATCGAATCGAAGTAACTAAAACTTCGAAAATCTATATATATATATAGATAGGGATAAACCCTATATAACTAATATATATCTACTATCACATATACATTTGTTTCTTTCATAACGGAAACCGCCCGCATTTTTTATTGAATCAGATTCTAGAATAATTCGTCGAAAAATCTACAGGAACTGTAGCTGGACTTATAGACATTACATATAGACATATATCTAGTGTGATCTCCCTAACCCATCCTTCGTAATATCGTCTATCTTTCCTCTTAGAACTCTAGTCATATATACATATGGATTTCTTATTTCTATCTATATATGTATATGTTACCGAACCAAGTATATTTTCTTGAACCATGCATTGCCTCAGTCGGGGTAAGCTTAAAAAAAGAAGACTCTTTTGAAAACTAATCAATGATGACCCTCCATGGATTCCCCTATATAAGCCGCGGCTAAAGTTGCAAAAATGAGAGCTTGAATACCGCTTGTAAATAATCCAAGAAACATGACAGGAATAGGAACTACTGAAGGTACTAAAGAAACAAGAACAACAACTACTAATTCATCCGCCAATATATTTCCGAAAAGTCGAAAACTCAGAGATAAAGGTTTTGTGAAATCTTCTAGGATGTTAATTGGTAAAAGGATTGGAGTTGGTTGAATGTATTTTCCAAAATAAGCCAACCCTTTTTTGGTAAGACCCGCATAAAAATATGCCACGGACGTGAGTAAAGCTAAAGCAACAGTAGTATTTATATCATTCGTGGGGGCAGCCAACTCTCCATGAGGTAACTGTATGATTTTCCAAGGTAAAAGAGCTCCAGACCAATTAGAAACAAAAATAAATAAGAACATGGTTCCAATAAAGGGAACCCAAGGGCCATATTCTTCTCCAATCTGAGTTTTACTCAAGTCTCGAATAAATTCAAGAACATATTCAAAGAAATTCTGCCCGTCGGTAGGAATAGTTTGTGGATTCCGAACAGTTATGATAACTGACCCTAATAAGATAGCAATTACTACCCAAGAAGTGATAAGTACTTGAGCATGAATTTGTAAACCTCCTATTTGCCAATATAAATGTTGGCCTACTTCTACACCTGATATATCGTAGAATCCTTTGAGTGTTTTAATGGAACATGGTATAACATTCATATTACCCTCTGACAGAAATCAAACTTACAAAAAAAATTATTTTGATTCAACCATCTCTTTTTCAACTTATCTACTTTCATCATTAATCATATATTTTAAATACCAAGAAATCACATAACATAATATCCCATTTTATCTCTTTTTAAAAATGCAAGACAAGAATAGTAACCAATCTAAGAAATCAAAATAATTAACTAATCTTATTATTCTTAATCATAACATAATCATAATCAATGACTTCTTATATAGCTAGAACGACCCTCACAAATTGCGGATACTAATTTGTTAAGAATCAATCGGATTTAAGCTATAACGTCATCGTTGATTGGAATCTAAATATCTGCAAGATCCGGGTCACAATTTGTATCGATTAAACAAATTGTTGGAATTCCAAAAATGACACATTCTCGAAGAGCTGTATATTCTTTTTGCTGATCAACGATGATTACAATATCGGACAACCCAGTCAGATATTTGATCCCACCCAGATATGTTTACAAAGTCGATAATTTTGTCTTCAACATTGCTGCATCTCTTTTAGGGAGACGGTTGAGTTTCCCCATCTTTTGTTCTCCTCTTAAGTCTCTGAACTTATGAAGTCTCGTTTCTGTAGTGGACCAATTCGTTAACATACCACCGAGCTATTTTTTATTAACATAATGACATCGAGCCCTTATTGCAGCTGAGACTACTAAATCCGCTGCTTTATTTTTGGTACCAACCATTTAAAAGGTTTTCCTCGACTTGCTGTATCAAAAACTAAATCACAGGCTTCTGATAAAAAACGAGCAGTTCTAGTAAGATTTGTAATATGAATACCTTTACGCTTTGCAGAAATGTAAGGGGCCATTCTAGGATTCCATTTCTTAGTACCATGATAAAAATGAACTCCCGACTCCATCATCTCTTACAAATGGATGTTCCAATACCTTCTTGTCATTTTTCCCGCGCTTTCTCTTTTTTTTTTTAGAAATAACCAATTGTTCCTACGGAACCTTATAACGAGGTTGACCATTGATACATAGTCCGAACCATTCATTTTTTTTTTATTACTTACTTCATTTTTTTACTTAACAAAACTAGAAAGGAAAAAGAAAAAATCTCTGCTTAGGAATTATGAAATCGCATAAATGAATTTTCTAATGTGTCATGGAAATTCTTTGGGCTACAAGAACAAAAAAATTCTCGATGGTGTAACAAAATATCTCTCATTTCCAACTTGAATACATTTTTCTTTTTTATTTCAAAATGAATGTTTTTGTCTTGCCTTGAACGGTGCACTAATTTTTTAAATCCGGTACCGATAGGGATAATTCCCCCCAGAACTACATTTTCTTTCAGACCCTTCAACCAATCAATACGCCCCCGTAGAGCAGCTTTTGCTAAAACTCTAGCAGTTTCTTGAAAACTTGCTTCAGATATGAAGCTTTGAGTATTCAGAGACGCCCTCGTTATTCCTAATAAAATTGCCCGATAACAGATCGCTTCGTCTAAAGCACGCCCTGCTCGTTCTGCTCGCAGCAATCCGATTAATTCTCCAGGCGAAAAAACATTAGACATTCCGTCTTCTGAAACCAACACTTTTGATGTTACTTGTCGTACAATAATCTCTAGATGTCTATTATGAATCTGCACCTCTTGAGATCGATAAACCTTTTGGATCTTATTAACCAAAGAGATATGGCTTTGGGCTATAGTTAGCTCAGCTCCAATTAAGAATCCCCAAGGAATTCCAAGAATTCTTGGTATACGTTCGTTCCAACCTTCGACTCTCCTTTCAAGGTTCATCGATATTGAACCAATCGAACGCACTTCTAAGATTTGCTCCACTTTTGGAAGTCCCTGCGTTATGTCACCAGATCGGGATTTTTCATATATAAATGTAACTAATGTATCTCCTTCAGAAAGGGTTTCTCCGTAATGTCCGTGAACAGTTGCTCCTGGAGTAGCCAAATACGGCTTAGCTGATCTTATAACTAAGAAATCAACATGAACAATTAAAATTTGACCAGATTTTTTTATATGTGTCCCATATTTAACTAGACATAGATTTTCACAAATAAATTGTCCAATGCTAATTATTGTGGATGTTTCTTCACAATAATTGTGATGTAAAAAGCACCAATTCAAATGGGATGGATTCAAAATGATGGTATTGCATGGGTTGGGATTATAAATCCTTCTATTTTCATCTATTAAACAGTATTTAAGTACTTCAAGTACTTGGAAAGTCGCTTTCAAATTATCAAGTATCCAATATTTGTTTACCAAGATCTGATTATGAGTTATTAAATAGTAAGCTGAATAAAAGTTCACTATTTTAGATACAATAGTACCTAGGGGACCCAACAAATCCCTAATTAGAATTATGGGATTCAATTCTTTTGCCGTAATGTTATATTTCGAACCATTGAATGGACATGGGCCAACTCGAGAACAATTGAATGATGACAAAATTATCAAAGCCTTATTTTGATTCAACAATGTACCGATAGTTGCTTGATGCTGAGTAACTACTGAAATCTTCACTTTCGAAAAAAAAGGGTTGATATTGGTGCAATCTAATCCATTATCGGGGATCAATCCCGAACCCGCCGTATCATACCTTTTTTCGGCATATGAAAGACTAGACTTTACTAACTCAATTTTTATGAAATTTTGAATCAGATCATTTACCCTTACCTCAACAAGAGAAGCATGAACTTCTTCTATAGAACCATTTTTTTCTTGGTCCCAATTCAATACTAAGCAAGTCCGAACTAATTGA